AATGATGAGCCTGAATAAAGGACTATCGTGATAGGATAAAATATGTAGTACAAATCAAGAGCTACCTTCATTACATCTAACAGAATCAAACTATCCCCGTCAAGCATCAAAAGCTACCGTGCACCATACACCAAGATATAAAAATAAACCTTCAGCACAGAAAAGTAAGCTAAAAATAAGCTAATGGGTTCATACCCCATAAATAGAGCGTAGACCTCTCTTCTCTGATGCCCAGAAACTCAACCAAAATCCTTTTACTATTTACCTTAGTAAGAGGGGTATTAGTATCTGTATCCTCCAATTCATGACTAGGAGCGTGAATAGGCCTGGAAATCAACCTAATATCATTTATCCCCCTGATATCCAATGTTAAAAACATGTACAATACAGAAGCCTCACTAAAATACTTTATTGTACAAGTCCTCGCCTCAGCAACGCTACTCTTCATAGTAGTAATAAAAACACTAACGGAAGATTTGTTCACGTTTGAAAGAAGAGCCTACACGCCCATAGTCATTTGTACCCCCCTCCTGTTAAAAAGTGGAGCAGCCCCCCTCCACTGATGATTCCCAGGAGTAATAGAGGGATTAAGATGAGAAAATTGTGCACTACTAATAACAGTGCAAAAAGCAGCCCCATTGATATTAATATCATACCTGATTGAAATCAATGCATTCACACTAAGAATTATTATACTATCAACAATTGTAGGATCAATTGGAGGATTAAACCAAACCTCAATACGAAAGATCTTGACTTACTCATCAATCAACCACACAGGTTGGATGCTAATTGCACTGGCCACAAGTGAAAACTTATGAATAGTATACTTCACAATCTACTCAACGCTAGTGATCACAGTGGTATCCGCCATCAAGCTATCTGGAGTATCCTTTATCAACCAAACCATGTTAACAAACAAAGAAACCACACTAATCAAATTCATAATATTCACATCACTACTGTCCTTAGGCGGTCTGCCCCCCTTCCTAGGATTCCTGCCCAAGTGAATTGTTATTCAAAACATAATCACAAACAATATGGCCCCACTAGCAACAATTGTAGTAGTGACCTCATTAATTACCTTGTACTACTATCTGAAAATCTCCTACTCGAGATTTATAATTTTAAATGTAGAACCAAAGTGAAACTTTAAATCCCACAAACCTGAAACAATAAAAAATATAACAGCAGTAGCCCTATCATCAATCTCCCTAACGGGGATAGTAATCTGCACCATCATCACTAACATTAACTAAACGAAGGCCTTAAGTTAAAAGCAAACTAATAACCTTCAAAGCTATAAATAAAGGGCTTCCTTTAGGCCTTGGTAAGTCTTTAACTCACCCCTACAGAATTGCATTCTATAATCACAAAATGAATACAAGGCTACAAAAATAGTGGAAGAGCAACGTAACTGCCCCTAAATAGATTTACAGCCTATCGCCTACTCATTAATCTCAGCCATCCCACTAATCTTCGCCCGATGATTCTTCTCAACTAATCACAAAGACATTGGAACATTATATTTTGTATTTGGAGCTTGATCAGGAATAGTTGGAACCTCCCTAAGAATGCTTATTCGAACAGAGCTAGGGCAACCAGGGTCTCTAATTGGGGATGATCAAATCTACAACGTCATTGTCACAGCTCATGCCTTTGTTATAATTTTCTTTATAGTTATGCCAATTATAATTGGTGGCTTCGGAAACTGATTAGTGCCCCTAATACTAGGAGCACCAGATATAGCATTCCCACGAATGAATAACATAAGATTCTGACTACTTCCTCCATCCCTAACACTTCTTCTAACCAGTAGAACAGTAGAAAGTGGAGTAGGAACAGGATGAACTGTCTATCCCCCTCTAGCAAGAGGGATTGCCCATGCTGGAGCATCAGTAGACCTAGCAATCTTCTCGTTACATTTAGCAGGAGTATCCTCCATCCTAGGGGCAGTAAACTTCATTACAACTACAATTAACATAAAGCCAAAGAGCATAAAACCTGAACGAATCCCCCTATTCGTTTGATCAATTGCTATTACCGCACTACTACTACTACTCTCCCTACCAGTACTAGCAGGAGCAATTACAATACTACTAACAGACCGCAACCTAAACACATCATTTTTCGATCCTGCAGGAGGGGGAGATCCAATTTTATACCAACACCTCTTTTGATTTTTCGGACACCCCGAAGTTTATATTCTCATTCTGCCAGGATTTGGTATAGTATCACATATCATTTGTCATGAAAGAGGGAAAAAGGAAGCATTCGGAAACCTAGGAATAATCTTCGCCATACTAGCAATTGGACTATTGGGGTTCGTAGTATGAGCCCACCACATATTCACTGTAGGAATAGACGTCGATACACGAGCATACTTTACATCTGCAACAATAATCATTGCAGTGCCAACAGGAATCAAGATCTTCAGATGACTTGCGACAATATACGGAACCCGAATAACATATAGAGCAGCTTGCCTATGAGCACTAGGATTCGTCTTCCTATTCACAATAGGAGGACTTACAGGAGTAGTACTAGCAAACTCATCAATCGACATTGTACTACACGATACCTACTACGTAGTAGCACACTTTCATTATGTATTGTCAATAGGTGCAGTATTCGCAATCATAGGAGGATTTGTTCAATGATTCCCATTATTCACTGGACTTACAATAAACCCTAAATGATTAAAAGCCCAATTCGCCGTTATATTCGTAGGAGTAAACCTAACCTTTTTTCCCCAACACTTTCTAGGATTAGCTGGTATGCCCCGACGATATTCAGACTACCCAGACGCATACACCACATGAAACATCGTCTCATCAATAGGGTCAACAATTTCATTCGTAAGAGTAATGATATTCTTATTCATCATATGAGAAAGAATTACATCAAATCGACCTATCCTATTCCCAACACACACAAGAAACTCAGTAGAATGATTACAAAACTTCCCACCAGCAGAGCACAGATACTCAGAGCTTCCAACCATTTCATTAACTAACTAACATCTAACGTGGCAGATAAGTGCGGTGGATTTAAGCCCCATAAATAAAGTTTAAACTTTCATTAGAAACCAATGGCAACATGATTAAACCTCACGCTACAAGATAGAGCATCGCCCGTCATAGAACAATTAATCTTCTTCCACGACCACGCACTAATAATTATACTAATAATTATTACTGCAGTATTCTACACAATAATCAGAATTATCCAAAATAAACAAACCAGACGATTCATCCTAGAAGGACAAATAATCGAAACCCTATGAACAATCGCGCCCGCAATTATCTTAGTATTCATTGCTATTCCATCCCTACGACTACTATACCTAATGGACGAAATCCACAATCCCGCAATAACGTTAAAAACAGTAGGACACCAATGGTACTGAAGCTATGAATACTCAGACTTTACAAAACTCGAATTCGACTCATACATAGTACAACAAGAAGACCAACCAATTGACTCATTTCGACTATTAGATACTGACAACCGAGTGGTATTACCAATAAACTCGCCGATTCGACTAATCGTAACAGCAGCAGACGTATTACACTCATGAACAGTCCCAAGATTGGGGGTGAAAACAGACGCCACACCAGGGCGACTTAACCAGATGAGATTCTCGATCAATCGCCCTGGTCTCCTATACGGGCAATGCTCAGAAATCTGCGGAGCAAATCATAGATTCATACCAATTGTAATTGAAAGCGTATCAACAAACCAATTTATTAACTGAGTATCAAAGATAAGAGAATCATCAGATGACTGAAAGCAAGTAATGGTCTCTTAAACCAGCTCATGATACCCTAGCAAGTATCTCTGATGACAAAGGATTAGTTAATCATATAACATCAGAATGTCAAACTGAAATAATCATAAAGATATCCTTTTATACCTCAAATAATACCTATAGAATGAACGCTACTATACATCACATTTTTATCAACCTTCCTGATATTCAATATCATAAACTACTTCGCCCAATTACCAAACAAAAAAAGAAGAGCAAAGGAGTCTATTAACATTAACAAAACAAACTGAAAGTGATAAGAAACCTATTCTCAATTTTCGACCCAACAACAGAAATTAATAACCTCCCATTAAACTGAACTAGAACAACCATTGGGCTTCTATTAATTCCAACAAGAATCTGATTAGTGCCATCACGAAATAGTATAATAGTAACATTGCTAATAAATAAACTACACCAGGAAATAAAGACAATTTTAAGAAAAGGAAATGAAAATAAAGGAAACTCATTTATCCTAACATCCTTATTCCTAATAATCTTAACAAACAACTTTCTAGGGCTATTTCCATACATCTTTACTAGAACAAGACATCTTACGCTTACATTAACCTTAGCCCTACCAATATGATTAAGATTTATATTATTCGGGTGAATCAAAAACACCAACCATATATTCGAACACCTAGTGCCGCAAGGAACACCCTCCATACTAATACCATTCATGGTCGTAATCGAAACAATTAGTAACATCATTCGGCCTGGAACACTAGCAGTACGATTGACTGCAAACATAATTGCAGGACATTTGCTGCTAACCCTACTAGGCAACAACGGACCATCCATAAGACACACGCTATTAACAGTATTAATTACCGCACAAATCCTCCTTCTAATTCTCGAGGCCGCAGTAGCAATTATCCAATCCTACGTATTTGCAATCCTAAGAACTTTATATTCTAGAGAAGTAAATTAATGTCAATACACGAAAACCACCCATTCCACATAGTAAACAAGAGACCCTGGCCCCTCACAGGTGCTATTGGGGCAATAGTAACCCTAATAGGACTAATCAAGTGATTCCACCAATATGACGACAGCCTACTAGGGATCGGAGCAATCATCACCGTCCTCACAATAATCCAATGATGACGGGATGTAACACGAGAGGGTACCTACCAAGGCCTACACACAAAGATAGTAACAAGGGGCCTACGGTGGGGAATAATCCTATTTATTGTATCAGAAGTACTATTCTTCGTATCATTCTTTTGAGCATTTTTCCACTCAAGCCTATCGCCAACAATTGAACTAGGATCAACTTGACCCCCTACAGGAATTCAACCATTCAACCCTCTACAAGTCCCTTTACTAAACACAGCAATTCTGCTAGCATCAGGTGTAACCGTGACATGAGCACATCACGGATTGCTAGAAAATAACGCTACTCAAGCAACCCAAGGTCTTTTCTTTACAGTCCTACTGGGGCTATACTTTACCGCACTACAAGCATACGAATACCTTGAAGCACCTTTCACAATCGCAGACTCAGCATACGGATCAACCTTCTTTGTAGCAACAGGCTTCCATGGACTACACGTAATTATTGGAACGACATTCCTAACCACCTGCTTGCTGCGACACACAACATTACACTTCTCAGCAAACCACCACTTCGGATTTGAAGCAGCAGCATGGTACTGGCACTTCGTAGACGTAGTTTGACTATTCCTATACATCTCAATTTACTGATGAGGAAGATAAAACAATATTTATCTAATACAAGGAAAGTATACTTGACTTCCAATCAAGAAATTTGTGAAAACAAGATAAATAATAATAACAGTTACAACAGCAGCAATAGTAACCCTCATCCTATCAGCAACAATTATGATTCTAGCAACGTTAATCTCAAAAAAAATTAACGAAGATCGAGAAAAAAGATCCCCATTCGAATGTGGGTTCGATCCAAAAAATTCCGCACGACTACCCTTCTCATCCCGATTCTTCCTGATTGCAGTAATTTTCATAATCTTCGACGTAGAAATCGCCCTACTTCTGCCCATGCCCATTACTATATTAACATCAAACATAAAATCATGGCTAATCATCAGATCAATTTTCCTACTAATCCTCATTATCGGGCTATACCACGAATGAAACCAAGGATCACTAGAATGAAGAAACTAGGGGACTATAGTTAATAATAACATTTGAGTTGCATTCAAAAAGTACTACTCATAGTAGTTAGTCTCGCGCCCTTCCACCCTCCGTTATTAGCCCCACGGCCTCGACAACTATAAGCGAGAAGCAAATATTGCAGTCAGTTTCGACCTGACCTTAGATAACATAACTTATCCCCGCTTTAGAATTATTTTAACTGAAACCAAAGAGAGGTATATTATTGTTAATAATAAAATTGAATAAAAATTCCTGTTAAGGAAGTGACAGAAAAAGTGAATGCTGCTAACTTATCACTATAGCGGTTAAAGTCCGTTTACACTTCTACATTTATATAGTTTAGAATAAACATTACACTTTCACTGTAAAGACAAAGAAGCTCTTTTATAAATAAACACTTAAAGGCAATATACGCCTCATCGACATCTTCAACGTCGCGCTCTAAACATTAAGCTATTCAAGTAATATACAAGAACAAATAACAAAATAACAATTCACATAACAAAAAACCCTAAAAATACCTTTAAATTATTATATTGAAATCACTGATTAACCTTGCCTAAGTTAAAAAGAACCCAATACAAACCCTGACCGCCAAAAAACTCCATTCAACCAGAATCAAAAACCCTTGTCGCCCTGTACCCCACTTCCAGGGGGCTAAAAGAAACACCATAAGTAGAAAAAAAAGGCATAAACCACATCGAGCCAGAAAATGAAGAAACACGATACAAATACATAGAAAACAACCTATCACCAAAAACAAACCCAGCAATCTCATACCCCAGCCAACCTCCTAAACCCACTACAAACAAAGTGAGAAACCTTAAATAATAAGGCAAACAAATCACAGAAGGAGTGGGACAAATCAATCATATAAGAGAGCCCCCGCCAAAAATAGACATAATCAATAAACCAACCATACCAACCATTATGTTATAATTGGACTCAACCATAGAATATGAAGGAACAAAATTAAAATCACCACACAAAACAAAATAAAATAGACGAAAGGAATAACAAACAGTCAAACCCGTAGACACAAACAATAAAAAAAATCCAAAGACATTCACGTATCTCATAGAAAACATCTCCAAAATAAAATCCTTAGAGTAAAACCCAGCTAAAAATGGCATCCCACAAAGAGCAAAATTAGAAACTATTAAACTAGAAGAAGTAAAAGGTATATAAATAGATAGGCCCCCCATAAAACGAATATCCTGAGAATCCCCTATAGAATGAATAACGCCCCCAGCACACATGAACAACAAAGCCTTAAACAAAGCATGGGTCAATAAGTGAAAAAAGGCCAGCCCAGAAAGACCAATAGAAATAGTCATAATCATCAACCCCAGCTGTCTAAGCGTAGACAAAGCAATAATCCTCTTCAGATCAAATTCAAAATTTGCCCCAAGGCCTGCTATAAACATCGTCAACCCCGAAACCAATAACAGAAACACATTCAACCAGTAACTAAAGGAGGGACTAAACCGAACAAGAAGGTAAACCCCCGCAGTAACCAAAGTAGAAGAGTGAACTAAAGCAGATACAGGAGTAGGAGCAGCCATGGCCGCAGGTAACCAAGAAGAAAAAGGAATCTGGGCACTCCTAGTCATGGCAGCCAAAACAACAAGAAAAGAGATCAACTCCATCTCAAAAGAGCTTGACAAAAACTCCAAATAATAAATAAATCTCCAGCTACCAAAATTAATCATTCAAGCAATAGCCATCAACAAAGCAACATCGCCGATTCGATTAGACAAAACAGTCAGCATACCCGCACCATAAGACTTCACATTCTGATAATAAATCACCAACAAATAAGAAACTAAACCCAGACCGTCCCAACCTAATAAAATTCTAATTACATTAGGACTAACAATTAAAAACATCATAGAAACAACAAACATTAAAACCAAAGAGATAAACCGAACAATATTTAAATCACCAAACATATAATCATCTCTATAAAGAATAACCAAAGAAGAAATAATAAATACAAACCCCATAAACAACAATGACATTCAATCAAACAAGAATGTCATAATAACAGATCTGCCATTTAACGTAATAATGTTCCAATCAATAAAATAAACTAAATCATTCATAATAAAATATGAACCTAAGACACAGCAAACCCAACCCAAAATAAATAAAAAAACAAATCTAACAAAGCAAATAGACATAAGCATAAATCTAAAATATATAAATATATCGTAGGCACCACAAACCAACATTTTCCCATTAAACTATTTAGATTTAACTAAACCCAAAAAACAGAAACATCTGCCTTCAAAATAATCAAATTTAAAGGAAACCAATGCAAAAACAATAACAAGAACTCACGAACATAGCCCAAAGAACAAGAATAAACCCCAGAATAAACAGAACCATGCTGACTATAAGAATACAAATAAAGAGTATAAGCAGCACTAAAAAAAGATAAAAAAATTAAAACAAACATAAGACATCAAGATCAAGAAACCAAACTTCTCAACAAACCAATCTCCCCTAAAAGATTCAAAGAAGGAGGGGCCGCCATATTACAAGATCTCAACAAAAACCACCACATAGCCATTCTAGGCATCAAGTTAATCAACCCCTTATTAATCAAAAGGCTTCGTCTACTAAAACGCTCATAAGAAATATTGGAAAGACAAAAAAGGCCAGAAGAGCACAGGCCATGAGCCACTATTAAAGCAAAAGATCTACAAACCCCCCAATAATTCAAAGTCATAATGCCACCAATAACTATACTTATATGAGCTACAGAAGAGTAAGCAATCAATGACTTCAAATCAGTCTGTCGTATACAAAATAAACTAACAAAAAAGCCACCTACCAAACTCAAAGCAACCCAAACAATCCCAAACCTAAACCCAAACTTAAACAACACAGGAAAAACACGAAGCAATCCATAACCGCCTAACTTCAGCAACACGCCAGCCAAAATCATAGACCCAGACACGGGGGCCTCGACATGGGCCCTAGGAAGTCATAAATGAACCATAAACATAGGCATCTTAACCAAAAAAGCAAAAACCATACAAAGATAAAACAAACCACCAACCAAATATCTATTCCCACTCAATATAAATAAACACAAAGAACCTAAAGAATCATAAATAAACAAAATACCAACTAACAGAGGGAGAGAGGCCAACAACGTATAAAACAATAAATAAACCCCAGCCTGAACCCGCTCGGGCTGATACCCCCACCCCAAAATTAAAAACAAGGTGGGAATCAGTCTACTTTCAAAAAAAATATAAAATGAAAGTAGACTGATTCTTCTAAAAGTACAATACAACAAAATAGTAAGAACAATAACAACAAAGAGGAAAAATCCAGAAAAATAGCCCAAACGAAGCACAGACTCTCTGGCCAAAATCATAAGAACACAAATCCACAATCTAAGAAGAATCAGACCATAAGAAATTAAATCACAACCAAAAACATACCCCAACCCTGACCAGCAAAAAAAATAAGGAAAGAAAAACAAATAAATAAAAGAAACAAAAAAAATCATAGAGCAAACTAACCACCAAAACCCAGAATAAACACACAAGGGGGTCAAAAAAATCAAAAAACAAAGAAACTTTAACATTGAAGAACTCTATAAGATTGAAAATAATCATTACCATGACTACGAATTATAGAAACCAAAATAGACAAACCCAAGGAGCCCTCACAAACAGAAAAAACTAAAAAATAAACAACAAAAAATAAACTATAATTAAACCTACACAAATAAAAATAAATAGAAAAGTAAAGAACCAAAACAACAAACTCCAGTCTCAATAAAGTAATTAACAAATGCTTCCGACTAGAAGAGAAAGCCCAAATACCACAAAAGTAAGAAATAAAAAAATATAATCATATTGGCATTAAATAAGTTTTAATAATTTAACAAAAATATTGGTCTTGTAAATCAAAAATAAGGAATAACCTTTTAAAACTTCAGAGGAAAGGTGTAATACCATTTCATTAATCCCCAAAACTAATATTTTAAATAAAATACCCCCTGACATAACAAAACTATTTATATCAATAAGAACTATAACAAGACTAATATTCACACAAATAAAGCACCCTATAGCCATGGGACTAATACTACTAATACAAACAATCATAATCTGCTTAATCAGAGGAGTAATATACAAAAGCTTTTGATTCTCATACATCCTATTCATAATCATGATTGGGGGGATATTAGTGCTATTTATATACATAACAAGACTTGCATCAAACGAAATATTCTCACCATCAAATAAAATACTGGTAGCCACATCAATTTCCCTTCCCGCTCTTATATACACAATACCAACCCTAACAAATAACAAAGAAATAAACACACACAACACAATAATAGAAAACGAAATCACAACCACAACAACCGTTATATACAATCAGATAATAGGAATAATAACAACAATACTAGTAATCTACATACTACTGACACTAATTGTAGTCGTAAACATTATTAATGTATCCAAGGGACCCTTACGACACACAAGATAATGAATAAACCCACACGAAACAGACACCCTTTATTCAAAATTGCAAATAATGCTCTAGTAGACCTGCCATCCCCGTCAACAATCAGAGGATGATGAAACTTTGGATCACTACTAGGAGTTTGCCTAGTAGCACAAATCGTAACAGGACTATTCCTAGCGATACACTACTGCCCAAACATCGACGCCGCCTTTAGAAGTGTGAGACACATCTGTCGAGACGTAAATTATGGCTGACTACTACGAACCATACACGCAAACGGAGCATCCTTATTCTTTGTATGCATCTACCTGCATACAGGACGAAACATATATTATGGATCATACAACTTCATACACACGTGGTCCGTAGGGGTAGTAATCCTATTCCTAACCATAGCAACAGCATTTATAGGATACGTACTACCATGAGGACAGATATCATTCTGAGGTGCAACAGTAATTACAAACCTATTATCAGCAATTCCCTATGTGGGAAAGGAAGTAGTCCAATGAGTATGAGGAGGGTTCGCAGTAGACAGCGCCACCCTTACACGATTCTTTGCCTTACATTTCCTAATACCATTTGTAATCACAGCGATGGCCATAATCCATCTACTATTCCTTCACCAAACAGGGTCAAATAACCCCTTAGGGCTAAACAAAAACACAGACAAAATCCCATTCCACCCCTACTTCTCAGTAAAAGACATCTTTGGGTTTACCCTCACCCTCATATTACTAACTGCCCTAACCCTAAAAGAACCATACATCCTAAGAGACCCAGACAACTTCACACCCGCCAACCCCTTAGTTACTCCCGTCCATATCCAACCAGAGTGATACTTCCTATTTGCATATGCAATCCTACGATCAATCCCCAATAAACTAGGAGGAGTAATTGCCCTAGCAATATCAATTGCAATCTTATTCATCATACCAACAAACAAATCTAAGTTCCGAGGAACACAATTTTACCCAATCAACCAAGTCCTATTTTGAACAATAACAAACGCCGTAATCCTACTAACATGAATTGGAGCACGCCCAGTAGAAGACCCATACGTCCTAACAGGGCAAATCCTAACAACAGTATATTTCATATACTACGTAATAGCCCCCATAACGACAAAGCTATGAGATAAAATAACAGATTAAAAGTTAAAAAGCTATCGACAAAGCCTAGTGTCTTGAAAACACTATGAAAGAAGTTCAAATCTTCTATTAACTTTAACATACTCAAATTAATACACTATAACAAAGAAAAAATAAAACACTTAACACCAATAAAAAATAAAAGATAATTCAACGAAAGAGGCAGAAATCTCTTCCAAGCCAAATATATCAACTTATCATACCGGAACCGGGGAACTGTCCCACGAACCCAAATAAATAAGAAAGAGACAAAAGCAAGCTTAACATAAAAAAAGAAAGAGTAAAGATCTCTACCTAAAAAAAGAACACAAAACAACAATCTCATAAAAAGAATACTAGCATACTCAGCCAAAAAAATCAAGGCAAACCCACCTCTACCATACTCAACATTAAACCCTGAAACAAGTTCAGACTCTCCCTCAGCAAAATCAAAAGGAGTACGATTAGTCTCAGCCAAACAAGAAATAAATCAAATAAACGATAAAGGAAGAGAAAGAAAAACTAACCACAAATAAACCTGAAAAAAATAGAAATAAGCCAAATTATAACTACTAATCAAAATAACAAAAGAAAGTAAAATAAAAGCCAATCTTACCTCATAAGAAATAGTCTGAGCCAAAGCACGAAGCCCTCCTAATAAAGAATAACCAGAATTAGAGGACCACCCAGCAATTATAATCGTATACACCCCCAATCTAGTACAAGCCAAAAAAAATAACAAGCCCAATTCAAATGAGATAAACCCACTTAAATAGGGAATCAACAACCAAACCAACAAAGAAAGGAAAAACCCAAAAACAGGAGAAAAATAGTAAATTAAATAATTAGAAACAACGGGAAAATACTGCTCCCTAGAAAACAACTTAATAGCATCTCTAAAGGGCTGAAGAATACCAACAAATCCAACCCTATTGGGACCCTTACGAATGTGAACATAACCTAAAACCCTACGCTCCAATAACGTAAGAAAGGCCACCCCAACCATAACAAAAACTATTAACAACAAAAAAATAATAACAAGAAAAAAAAGATCAAGCATATACTACTTGTAAAATAAAAATTTCACATTTATAGATTCTAAATCCAATGCACTTATCTGCCAAAATAGCACAACATTAACAAACCCCAATATTATGATTGAAACTTATTCCAAATACCCGGTCCTCTCGTACTAAGGTATAAAACAACTCTATAGATAGAAACCAACCTGGCTCACGCCGGTCTGAACTCAGATCATGTAAGATTTTAAAGGTCGAACAGACCTAATCACTTTCAGCTCCTGCACCAAAAATTCACCTTAATCCAACATCGAGGTCGCAAACCTCCCCGCCAATAAGAACTCTCAAGGAAGATAACGCTGTTATCCCTAAGGTAATTTAATCTTATAATCAAAATAAATGGATCAAAAAAATATATATAAATATAAAAAAACAAAGAGGAGTTAAACACTATTCCTCCCATCACCCCAACAAAACAATCTATTCCCACTCAATATAAATAACAAACAACAAATAAACAGGAAAAATGTTAAACTCTATAGGGTCTTCTCGTCCCATAAAAACATTTAAGAATTTTAACTCAAAAACCAAATTCAATTAAAACAATACCTCTAAGACAGCTTATGTCTCGTCAAGCCATTCATACCAGATCACAATTAAAGAACTAATGATTATGCTACCTTTGCACGGTCAAAATACCGCGGCCCTTCAACCTAAGTCAGTGGGCAGGCCATACTTCAAAAACTAACAAGAAAAGATGTTTTTGTTAAACAGGCGGACATAAAATTTGCCGAATTCCTCAAAAGCAATTAACATCCATCTTTTTTCTAACAAACCAACCAATAAGATTTACTAATTACACAATAATTACCACACAAACCAAAAGTAAAGAAAACATTTCAATAAATAACTTAAATAATAAAAAATTAAAAAAAGAACAAATAAAATTTTAACATAATCAAATAGAAAATCACCATAAAATCCACAAAACTAAATTAAATAACTAACCAATTATAAAAACAAAACAAGGAGCTAATCCCCCTCAATCTTAACATCAAATAAAAATAAATAAATCAACAAAAGAAATTAAATAAGACGTATGAATTAAATTCATTTCTTGAAAAACCAGAAACCACTAAAGACGAATAACATTTCACTACCAACTACTTATTACTAATACTACTGAAACAGTAACTAACATAAGCCATTAACTCCTTTAAAATCGGGAAATAAAAATAAATAATAAAATTCAATGAACCCTGATACACAAGGTACAACAAACAAAATCAACTTTTAAAAAAAAATTAAACCGCTACAACCCTTTACAGTACAAATAACCTATAGTAAAAAAATTAGATCAAACCCTAATACAACAACAAAATAATATTTTAGTTAATAAATACATAACCACAAAACAATAAAACAAGATAATCAACAAAATCAGATCATGCCGAATCGCACGACATAATAATTCAGCGTAAATGAAAACTCAACTAATAGAAATGATCTGATACCAATCCAGCCGCACCTTCCGGTACAACCACTTTGTTACGACTTATCTCATTATAATAAAACGAGAGCGACGGGCGATGTGTACATATCTCAGAACCAGTTATCATAATAACAATCTACAAATAATTACAACCAAATCCAATTTCATGTCAATATTAAAACCAACAATCCATAAACAAATAATAATGTAATCCATCATTCCACTTAAAAACAAGCTGCACCTTGACCTGAAATACATCAAAATAAAGAAACTAGAAAATTAACGTAACCTCTAAAAAGATAATCAATAAACGGCGGTATACAAACCAAAATCAATTAAGTAAGGTCCAACGTGGACTATCGATAACGGGACAGATTCCTCTGGACGGAATGAGATACCGCCAAATTCTTTAAGTTTCAAGAACATAACTAATACTACTCAGGCACAAAAAAATTTAACATTCTAAAATAATAGGGTATCTAATCCTAGTCTAAAAATAAAATTTCATAGCCTCCAAATATAAACTAGACAAACAAAAACAATAAAAATTTCACCTAAAAATAACCTAAACAAAATCAATCCAAATAAATAATACAACTACCTTTAACACCAAGCCCGTTCAAACGCCTCCAAGGTATAACCGCGGCTGCTGGCACAAAATTTAACCGAAACTAAAACGTATTGCTAAATACAAGGATACTTGATCAACCAATAACAACTAATGAGAAATAAACCACCAACCCCTCTAAGTCCCTTTAGAACCATCAAAGTAAATTCACGCAAACACTTACATATAAAACAAACAAAAAATGAACGAAAAAGCAAGAATAAAACTTTACTCTCACA